GTCTTCTTCTCTGTAGTTTGCTGGGATCCCGTTGTGGATTCAGTAATTGGTTTCATCACCGGTTCTTTCTCTTTAGCATCAGATTCTGTTGCTGCCTTCATGCTCGTGATTTGTGACTCTTTCTCTTTATTGGGATCTTGAATCATCTTTTTAAGCAAAGCATTCTCATGCTGAAGAGACTTCAAATCTATTTTTATAAAAGTGATCTCCCTTTGTCTATTACATTCTTAGGTTTTGTGTCTACCCAAACATTGTTATTATCATAGACTGGGATCCTTTTTGTATCAACTTTGATTCCAAGGTTGACTTGATGCTCTTTTTTAGCTATATTTAGGGTATGCCAATCAATTCTGAAGTTCGAAGTAAGGGTGACCTGCTCTATCCGAGAAGGATCAGCATATTCTTCCTGCAGGGATGCAAAGAGCTGATTTGTAGACCAATAGAAGCGGATTCAGTTCTTTCCTTCTTTCTTACTTTCATGCCCTATACTTGCAAGATCCAAACAAAGCAAAGAATGCCCGAAAGCAAAGGCAGATTCAAAAGTAAAATGCACCGCTTTACTTCCGGAAAGTTTAATTACGTTATAAAAGATCAAGTCAACCATATGAAGCTCCAGCTACTAAGTCATGAACCAATGCAACTAGAACAACTTATTCTATTCGGCGCAATTAGTCTAGCTAACCCAATCATGCCGTACCTGCCTGAGCCTTAGAGTTCGATTCCAAACAATCCTTCTGAAAAGGAAATTCCTATAGCACTTAGAGCCAAAGCTGAATGCGATGCGTACTAAAGACTGTCGAACCAATCCTTGCTCGTTCAAGTTCAATCCCATCATTCTGACTTCTGCTTTTCGTTCGATCCAACTAGATTCCCCTAAACTTAAACTAAAGGCTCCCTCCCATGAAAGAGTCACGTCACTCTAACGTTTCACTAGTATAATTTCCTCGAGTACGAGTAGAAGAAAGAAAGTAACTCAATTCATTCATCTATTCATTGATCTAATCCAGATCTGATATTTACCATCTGGAGGGGCTTTTTACTCTGATTCCTTGGTACTGCTTTCAGCCTTATAGCTCACTGAACTACCTTTCCATTTCCAGAAAAACGAGAGTCACTCGCTCCGGGGAGATCTTCTTTGGGACTAAAGTAAAGAGCTCTAACAGAAGAGCGGGAACAGCAAGTAATTCCTACTGTCCTTACTCAAACTAAAGCACCAAGAGCAGCTTTCCTCCCCGAGGGTCATATCTGAAGGTTTTTGTGAGAGACTTTGTTCTTAGCGGCTTAGCCTACCTAATGAAGCAACCTGCAGAACCTGAGCTTGTGAAGAATTATCTGTTAAAAACTCTCCAACCGGAGAAAAGGATTGATAACTTTACTCTTGGAGAAGGAGTAATGCCTACAAGTTTTAAGGACTCGCATCGTCAAAAGGACATATTGGTTGCCGATTTTGGTGGCAGTGCAATAGGAAGAGTTGCGCCTTTCGATTCAGGGTTCTGGTGGATTATACTGCTGAGGTCATACACCAAGTACACGCGTGATTATGCTCTGGCATAACTCCCTGAGGCCCAGAGAGGGATGAAGTTGATACTCAACCTCTGCCTCTCGGATGGCTTTGACACTTTTCCAACACTTCTATGTGCAGATGGATGTAGCATGATTGACAGAAGGATGGTGAGTTTATACTTTAAGTTTTCCACAGGGTTGGCTCCAGCCTTGTTTCGTAGTGAATTTATGGATTTGAATAATTCTTGAAATAATTTGTAAATTGAACTTGTACCTGAAACAGGGAATATGGGTATCCAATTGATATCCAGGCACTCTTCTCTTTTTTCCGCTTAGGTGTGCTCGGCAGATGCTAAAGCCAGAGCGTGATGGCAAAGAGTTGATCGAGCGAATTGATAAGCGAATCACAGCTCTCAGCTATCACATTCAGAAAGACTACTGGCTGAATTTCACTCAATTAAATAACATATACCGCTACAAAAACGGAGGAGTACTCCCACACAGCTGTTAACAAGTTGAATGTCATCCTCGACTCTATCTGGGTGTTGGATTTCATGCCCTTGCGGGGAGGGTATCTGATTAAGGAGCGCTGGGAGGTCGGGGAGATGCCCTTGAAGATCACTTACCCAGTTCTGGCCGGATTTGATCTAAAAAACACACGGCGGAGTTACCATAATGGTGGGTCTTGGCCAGGTTAGTGTCAGGAACACAACGTTATAGTACGTTATTTTCATTTCAATGGTGCAAAGGAAAAAGATGCTTGTACGCACATTAGCTCAATTGACCCTGACTGTCTAGATCAGGTTTCCAGTTTAAGAAAGCTGTGAGAATGACCTAACGGCCTTGAATACCGATCCAAATTGAAATTGTGCTTCAAATAGATAATTCTATTGGAAAGGCTATGGTAGGAAATTTATAGTGGATTTTCCTTCACACGAATTTATTGGATTGGAAACAAGATTCAACTAGAATGAAGCAGCAGAAAGGAAATGCAGCACAAATAGTATTTTGAGTTGGCGGCTTCAAACTACCAATCATACTTTACATGGTCTGACTTTGGATGTAAAATGGCATTTGATTTCAGACACCGGGTGGAATTTTTTTTAGCACCCTAGACATTTACGAAATGCAACTATTATCCACTGAAGTGACTTAAATACAATGTATATTCTTGCTCATCTCTTCTTGTGATGAGAATGTTGAAGTTAATGCTTCTTTGATGTGGGTTTCGTGTAGTTCTGATGAGTTAACCAATTCCTCTACCCCGCTTAGTCCCTTTCAACATACCCCGAATCTAGCCTAAAATCCGATCTTTCTTCTCTTATGATTTTTTTCTACTTTACTTGACTTTATAAAAGTGTATTCTCTCTAAGAGCTCATTTTGTTTTTGTTTTTCCTGTATAGCTGGCTATATCTTTCCCTGGAATGGCTAACATAGAGATTTCTTCCCTGTGTGGGAGTGTTAAGGGTTTGAGTCATAAACTAAACTTCTTTAGTTCCATTGCTCCTAGTGGTGGGGATTTTCCCTTTAGTTACGTCTAGCATTCCTTTTTTTTTCAAGTAGTCTATTGGGCCTGTGAATGTGAAAAAAGCTTTTCATCCGTCCCGACCAGTCCTTCTCTCTTTTAAGATTGGAGAGGGCTACTATTCAAAAATAAAATCTTTTTGAAATCAAATCTATAGCCCGCAGAAATGCTTCTTCCTGCGAGTGGAGGTGCTCTGACATCCATTGTAGTATGAGTGGATAGGGCCCTATCACTCTACCTTAGAGTGGTAAGCTATGCTATCTAGTCTAGTTGGAGTTCTTTTTTCAGTGTCGGATTTTTTACAATTAGCCTTTGCCTTCCAATTATGCTTCCTCCTATTTCAAAAAGTTAGTGTTTAAGCCTTTCAATTGCAGTACCACATTTTCTAGCGATCTAGTTCCATTCAGTCCTATTGATCTTGAAGCAGGAGGATTTTCCAAGGCACCTACAGGAAGGGCAGCAAGCGACTAGGTTTCGTTTCATAGGCGGTAAGACTTTCCCATAGAAGCCAGAGGTATGGTATGATGGATGCGGGCATAGTTTACACTCGTAGGTAATCAGGTAAGCAAGTGGGATAGCTGAAAGCTTTTGATATGGATCTTAAGTAAGCACAAACCTGTGATAAAGGTAGTTTCCCCCTCTTGGCATTGTAGGAGTCATTCCAGTAGTTTCATTCCAAGCATAAAAAGTACCCGCATTGAATTCGCCTTCGTGGCAGTCTCTTAGGCGTCAGATTTTAGGCAAGCAGAAGGATCAGATAAGACATAGATTTATTTTAGTGGGAGTTATCCATCTAGGTCAAGCGCTAATATATACATTGATTTCCTTTAGAGTTGAGAGTAAAATAGCTAGAAGAAGGCTAGGAAGGTGGAAGAGAAATTACCTATAATAAGAAAGAGAATCCAATTTTCTAATATGAATTTGAATGGATTCTCCACTAACTGGAAAACCTGCCAATCCACTCTTCCTTTTTGGTCTGCCACTACTGTCTTACTGAAGCTGGCTTGCCTTGCGTAGATCAAAAACTTTTCAAACTGGCTTACTAATAGAACTTTTCAATATAAAGAAAGACCTTGTACATCTGTCCTATAAAGAAAGACCTTGTACATCTGTCCTAACTTTGATAACACTGGAATACATACTTTACTTCCGCGGGTATTGGCTTTCGGGCTTGATGAGCTCCACCTTAAAGAGAAAAAAAATGGGCCTACTGCATGGGTTAATGTTGATAGGATCTGGGAGATTGGAAAAGACATCCCGGTAAATGTATTTCTTTTAATAAAGGAAAGCTTCCACGTCACATCCGATAGTCTGATTGGACTTCTGCTGGAACTGGCTGGTCACACTCGGTAAGACTTTTTTTATCCTGTAAGACTGGCTTTTAATAGAACCCCTAACATCTCTAAGAAAGCATCGACCCTCGCTGATGCTCGTACATACTTTGATTTCCGACTAAATAAAAGAGGCTTTCTTTGCAGCATCCGTCTTGCAAGCAACCTATCCCCCTATATTAGATTAATCGGGTTACAAAAACTCTAACGGATATAGAGCCAACGGACGCTATGGATTTGTTGTACCATTTTACGTGCTTGAACTCAGAACACACGCCATCCGATCCGAACATAACATACAAGGGCTCCCTTATCTTCTATGTACTTTATCTTCTTTCTGATTTTTTTTTTCTTTTATAGACTGGATTGAGTGAACAGTCGGGGGCTGGGATGCCTGCCCTTAACAACGAAAAGCTTTTTTTTAGACTTTTCGCTTCGTTATGAGACAGCTGGTCTAAAAAGGACTTTAATGGATCCGGGCCATATGTACTTGAAAGGGTGGTAGGGGTTTCGTGGAACCAAGTTCTTTCTTTTTGTTGCTTTCCCACTTTCACTTCCCTGGCTTTCGAAACATGGCATCAATAGGATTTCTTTTTATTCTTATAGACTAAAGGAACCGACAGGCCATAATTAGGTCTTAACTTCTATCGGGCACAGGCTTTCGGACAGGCTTTTTACTATTGGTGAATCCACCTTTGATAAGAACTTTCCAAGTCCATCAAAAACCTATAAATAATAAAAAAAGATCCCTGGAGACTAGACTCTTCTCTTGGAAGCGAGATCACTGGAGCTGGGACTGGTGATTGACTTTCCTAAGACTTTTTTTGGATTCCTGAGGGAAGAGGTAGCGAAGGATAAAATCTCGGACACTGGCGTATGGGACTTCTCTTATGTTATAGCTTCTGCGCGAAGAGTGAGCTTATGGACTCTTTCACTTTAACTGGAACGAAGTCGCTATCTTAGTCCGCGGGTAGAAAAGCTGGCTTGTGGAAAGACAGACATTGTCTTTTTTTTTAACAGACTACAGAGTCACAGCACAGCTACTCTTTGCTTGGGCCCCATTGATGAACATGAGATTTGTTATGAAAGGACTTCTCTCCTTCTCTCTAACAAGAGCAAGTAGACCTGCCCTCTAACAAAGAAGGAAGAAAACTCACAGCTCTTTGTCTTCCTATATGACATCAAGCAAGCATCACGGACCCTATTTCAAGATATGGATGGGGAACTTTGCTGCATCTGAGGCTAGGCACCTAATCTCCCTCCCAGGGAAAAAAGGCTCTTTGGACACTTTCGAGTTCCTCTGCTCTGAGTCCTAAAACCGGTAATGCCGTTGACGGCTTCTTTTGACTATTGGGATACCTTTCCCGCGCATTCCTTACCTCAGTGTGGGATGCCGTCCCATCTTAGCAAGAAAAGGGCTAGGTTGCTGCTGGTTTTGCGTGAGTCTCTTTCTTTTCAGACGCCAGTTTCTATTGAATGCCCTGCTTGAGGAATAGAAATTTCATATAATAGAATAGTAATGTGCTAAAGGAACTGACAGATGCTAGGAGGGCTAAACGAAGCACGTAAGCGAAGCCGGGTCGAAGCATAAGCAGGGCATGGTAACGAGAAAGAAGCGGTTGTAAGTTAGATAACTAGTTTAGCAAGCGCGCCTATCGGCTACAGTAACAGCCATGCCATGCGCCTATCTAGCGCATGATAGCTTACTTCTAACTGACATTAAGATTTTGATTGAGTGTGCAGCATCAGGGAGAGGGGGTTGGTATAGTCCTTCCGCAGAGAGGGAGACTGGCTGGAAAGATGGAGATCTTAATGCCAACCGCCTGCTTTTAAGTTTACCTTCTTTTCTAAAGTCTAAAGCAGCTTGCTTGGAAGCTAACTTAAGTAGATTTATTGAAAGAGATATTGCTATTAGCAAACTACCTGCTTGAAAGTGTCTATTCACCCAGACCTCTAAAAGAAGAAGCTGAGCTCTATCTCTCTTTTTTTTTTATTAGAATAAATAAGATTATAGGCAAGGCTTCCCCTGTTGTCTATGAGTCGCCGGCTTCCCTTTTCCCCATAGAGCAAGCCCCTACTGCTCTTCTGCCTGCTTTAGGGCAGGGCCTATATAACGTCATAAAAAGCTCCTTTACCGAACGAGGCTGAGAAAATCTTACCCTACTTGGCTCACTCCCGTTCGCGGGTTTTCTCTCTAAACCAACTCCTTGGCTCACGCGTGTAAATGCGTATATAAGTGCTCAGCTCATTCTTTTCCCAAAAAGTGCTCCTCTTGAGCGATCCATTATATGAGCGGGGCAGCTAGTAGAGAGAAAATCTCCATATTTTTAAGCCGGTCCCATTGATTTAATTAAATTACGATCAGGCTGAGATCTTGCCTGGAAAAGGCTTGGGTAGGGTCAGTTCGTTTAGCGCTTCGAGGCTGTCTTCGACTCATAGAAGAAGTAAGCCCCACTATTTTGTCTAACAAGAAATGGAGTAAGGGACGGGAAGCTACTCTTGTTCATCATGCGCCTTGTGTGCTTTGTATTCTCTATCGCTTGGGAATAAACGATCGCGATGTAGCAGAGTCGTGATAACTCTCTTCAAGCGGATCAACAAAGGCGAGATCAGCTCACTTGCCCACCGACCCGTCTCTTATACGATGAAACAAAGTCCATCCACTATATAAGAAGAGGAGACAGAGAGGTAGTAAGTTGCCCGCTTGTAGCAAGTTCTTTCAGGACGTAGCTAACCCTTCCGAGGGACATCCTGGTTCAAGTCTTCATCGATCGGGTGGATTTATATGCTCCGGGGGGGTGAGACGAGGTGTAGCGCAGTCTGGTCAGCGCATCTGTTTTGGGTACAGAGGGCCATAGGTTCGAATCCTGTCACCTTGACCATAACCTTCATTAGTGTATTCATTTTCTGTGGTTTCCCTAATCAAACTAGATCAAAGAACCATGAATAGGGAACATCCGACCAGCTACGCCTAAGATGTGAAATGGGTGCATAAGGATGTTGTGCTCAGCCTGGAATCATAAAGTTCAAAGTACCAGAGATTCCTAGAGGCATCCCATCCGAAAAACTTCCTTGACCGATTGGATAAATCAAGAAAACAGCAGTAGCCGCCGCAACAGGAGCTGAATATGCAACAGCAATCCAAGGACGCATACCCAGACGGAAACTCAGTTCCCACTCACGCCCCATGTAACAAGCTACACCAAGTAAGAAGTGTAGAACAATTAGCTCATAAGGACCGCCGTTGTATAACCATTCATCAACGGATGCCGCTTCCCATATTGGGTAAAAGTGCAACCCTATAGCCGCAGAAGTAGGAATAATGGCACCAGAAATGATATTGTTTCCATAAATTAAATCCAGAAAGAGGTTCACGAATACCATCAATGTCTACTGGAGGGGCAGCAATGAAAGCGATAATAAATACAGAAGTTGCGGTCAATAAAGTAGGAATCATCAAAACACCAAACCATCCAATGTCTCCTAACGCAGCGACGAGGACGCAACGGTTGGCCGCCTGATGAGCCTCACTCTCTTTGAGAAATGATGTGCGCTACACCGCTAGCCTTCTTCCATACAGCCATCGGAATATCTGCTTACCAGGGCAGATGCCCCTTTCTTCTTTTAAGCTTAATAAGATTCTTAATTTTGAACTACAGCCCTAGCGGAGACTTAAGACTTTTGATTTGAACAAGAAACTACGTCCCCATCGGCTTTAGGAAGGGCCTTAGCCTTAGCTCCAAGATCTCAGTTTGCATCAGGATTTCAGTTCTCAGCAGGAGCCGATTGCTCTTAACTTAAGGATAAACCGATGGAACATAGTAGTGAATTTCTCTCTCCCGATCCGGTTTCGGTTAAGTAATCTGTCTATCCATCAGGTTAGGTTTCGACCTAAGCATGTAAGGGCTTTCTAGTAGGGTAACCAAACCATGCCTCGCAGCATTGATTTCTTCTTTTCATTCTCAGAACAATCTCCAGAAAGACTTAACGCCAACCAAATAGGAAGCTTCATCCAATCCTCACCTTCGGAACGGGCTTCAGACTAGCCCACAATATCAAAGCCTCCTATCAGAGTCAACCCATGTCACAAACCAATCTAACTTTATGCTTACTTTGTTTAAGTTTAGAAGATCAAAATCTTATTCGTAGTAATAGAGAGAGATTTCTTTCCCGCTTTTCAGATCACTATGAATCTATCTCATCAAAATGAATTGCACATTGGATTCTCGATGTATTCGTCTCGGTCTAAGGAAAGGGGAAAAAAAGTACTTCCACTCGATGGTTTATGGGGCACTCTCTCCCACCCCCTTGCAGGAAAAAGGATTAAGATACTACGGCTATCTCTTATCTCTGACATTTACCCGGAAAAAGGCCTCCTTAGAAGAGACCAATTCAAAGCAAAGTATGTAGCCATAGAAATTGGAAAGAGCGATTGAGAACAGCTGGCTTGACCCACACGACACTGATTGTCACTTCCTTTCCCTTCTTTAAAGAAAAAGTAAAACGAAATGCGAATAGAACTCACGAAATCTGGAACTAACCTCTTAACCGTTCGTGCTCCATTGCCATTCATTCATGAACTGGTTTGATTGACCGTAATTCCCTACTCCTAGGACAGCCTTAAACCAATCAGTAAATACAATAACAAAAACAAAAAGAAAAAAGATGCAGCGGCTATAGACACTGACTTTACTGTTGATGACGCGCGGGAAAATGCTACTTTTTAGATTGATGCGTAATTGGACAGCTTTCAAAGACAAGCAGGAATGAGCTGGTAGTTAGAATGAGTGATCGTAGCAGCTCTTGGAGAAAGTGAATCCCTAACCGCAGCTAGTTTTGTTACACGGTGGTAGTCTTGAGGTAATTTCGAAATCATCAGCTCTTGCGCACTCATTGGCTGGTAGTCTGAACTTCTTCTTTGATCTTCAACTGGACATTTTCATCCTCCTAAACTTCTGTTTAACTGGCTTGCATTCCGGTTCTAAGCGGAAAATGGTGGACCACCATGTCAGTGTCTAACCCAGGCATATCCTCATTCATAAGACCATGCGAAGACGTCTTTGTATTCCCTGAGCAACTGAATAAGCTGTGTCTTTAGAACGATGTCCCGATTTTGACCTCTTTTATCTCCCCATCTTCCCCTAAGTTCACTTTCTCAACCTCCTCCTGGTATGTCCTGGAATTCCCTACCAGGGAGAGGGACAATTTCCTTTTCATTACGCTCTATTATTCTAAGGAGTGAATCCGGGGGTTCAATTTCTTCTTCATCGGTGTAGCTTATTATTGGAGTTTCAACAGTTTTGTTTGAGCAGACTAAAATCGATCTGAATTATAGCACAAGAACCTGTAATAATAGACAAAAGACAGAGATTAATGGAAGTGCTTGGAATATGATGATTTTGGACAATAAAGGAAATGGAAACAAGTGCATTTATAGAAATTGAAATACGTATGCCTGGTTTTGCATCACCCTCCTAGAGGTCACAGGCAGGCTACACCTCTGGACTTTGATACATCTTTACACAGAGTTCTGGGGGGCGCCTTCCATAGGATAGGGGATTGTAGCCAATAGATCGACCAAGCAGATTGAGGATAGGAGTTGTTGTCGAGTTGAAGACCACGTTCTTTCTGTGATTCCACAAGATCCAGCACACAACAGGGAAAACCATGCTCCAGGGGACAGCACGGAGGTATGACATCCCCTTTGACTGACAATTTAGTCTCAACCAATCATTCACTGTAAGCACTCAAAAGTTTTCTATGGTTGTGGGGATGTGAATAGCATTCCAAACATCCCTAGCCACTTTACCGTCTCGAAGAATATGAATAAGAGTTCAATATTGTCGTGGCAAAGAGGACAAGAAGGCCACTCTATGATGTCTCTTTTTCCAAAGAAGTTCTCTCGTGGCTATCCGACCCTGAAAGCAAGGCCACAGGAAGAATTCAATTTTAGGGAAAGCATGAGTCTTCCAGATCCAAAGGTCATGTTGTTGAGAGGTGTTACTATCCATTTTTTACGCGGATTGCATGCAAAACTTCACTTCCCATTACTTGACCCTTTCCACTCCTCACTGGAGTTTCCACCAAGCCAATAAAATCTGCCTCTTGCGCTCTTATACTTATATCTTATATAATAGAATCTTTGGCCTTGACTTTCCTCTTCCCCCCTTCTTTCTTTGTTAGAATTCAACATCTCTGATATGTTCTGCATTTTGTTCGCCCACTCTTCATTCAGGGTGGTTAGAACCAGGGGAGGATCTTCCACCTTTAAGTTTAAGGTCGGTCATAGCACCAGCACCTGAACGCTTACTCTTACTGTTCTTCTCAGCTAAACCTCCTTTCTTAGGCCCTGAGGTTCTTGTTTGGAGTCATTTGTTTATCACAGAACAAGTCCCCCTCAAACTCAATGCCTCACTCAAATGGCACTGCAACTTCGGCTACTTTAGCCAAAAAAACGGATTTCACTCATCTTAGCCGGAATGTGCCCTCACTCTCTTTCTGACACAGGGCTGAGCGCTCTAGAATAGAAGCGAACAACTTAACCTCGCAGGGTTTAGGAACCTGCCTTTGTGGCTTGTTGTGAAAGACCGATGAGCATATGGAACTGCAGTTCATACTCCATTTCTTGAATGTGAAAACTGAAGAAAAAAGAAAGAAATTGCTTTTGCCCTCACACGAGCAGCGCGTAGGTTATGTCCAGATCTCAGTCTATCTTGTTGAATTCTTAGTCGAGTAAGCCGCGGGAGCAATGTCCAGTTCAACCGAAACTACTGCTGCATAAAGGGCAGGTCCAACGGCACCACACCTCCTATTGAGAAAAGAAAAGGTCAAGACTTAGCTTCCTAATAAGCTTTCAAGAGAACAATGTGTTCAAACCGAAGCTCCTAGAATTGGATCCGATCCTAGCCTAGCTTCAAAGAAGTCGTTACGCGAGAAGGTGTAGGTGCTGCTCGATCGAGCCAAGTAGTCCCTTTCTGCTCATAGTAGCCTTTACTACTCATAATGGCCAATACCCGAGTTGCGGATTCTACTCTTGAAGTGAGTGACTCAAGATACGCAAGGACTGAACCGAGCTTCCTCCTCCACTGGATCGAGTTCACTTACGCTTTCCCTTCTTCATTTCATCTCAAGGTTTTGGAACTTATTATAAGAAGCTCCCACATTGGTTGGCTAGGTTGAATTATGGGTCTGAAGCCCTGCCCTTCTATCTTTCCCAAGAGCAAATTCTGACATATCTCTGTTCGAATCGAAACTTCCTCTGTTTGTTGGAAAGAAGTCCGCTCTTCGGTCATCTACTCGGTCTACTATATAAGAAGCAGCTACTGCAGACAGGACTTAGGGGTAGGCAAGAGAGGCTGGAGACACGGAACTATCAGCACTGTAAGCAGAAAGGACTAGAGCTTCACAGAGGGGTCATCGAGCTAGGTCAGAATCCTCAACTTAAGGCTGATGAAAAGAGAGTCTAATTCTGTCAATAAAGGCCGGAACCAGCTCGTCATAAAGCCCGCAATTAAGAGCAAGAAAAACTTAATAGCTAACGTGCTTCCTCCTTCTAATAGGGCTTGGTTAAGGCTCGGCCTCGGCCTGTTTTCTAACTCCTTATCCGATAGAAAAGTTTCCTTCCATGGAAGCTAACCCAACAGTTAGGGTGTTGGCTCTAAATTAAATAAAAATGGAAGGTCCATTCCTTTCATGCACGAGCACCTACCCCCAGCTTAGTCCAACAAGTAACCAAATCCAACCAACTCTTTAAAGAGCTAGCAGAACAGCCAATCTCTCTTATTCGGGAATTGCTTCAGCTGAGACTAATGGTAAAGGCGCTTCAACTCATTCAACTCAATGGCCCGGGACCAAGCTTTCAAGGTAAGGCCTCCTTTAGTAAGTTCCAGAAAGAAGCAAAGGAAGTGCTGCTGCTTGCTATCCCATTAATCAGATGTCACTAGTCCGTCCTGATAGTAAATCCTCTCTCTTGCCAGCCAGTCGTGTAGCGAGCCAGATGAGACCCTTTCTGACATTTGAGCATCCATTTTGGCCCCAACATCCGGCATTTGAGGACCATTTTTCTTACAATTTCGACGCCAAAGAAAGTTAGCAACATTTTTGGTAGTTGTAGACATTTAGAATTTTTTTTTTTGTAGGATCAGGAATTCCTACGATCTTTCCTTCGGCCGGGCTAAGTCAAGGAGCTATCGGAAAATCTTGCTAACTCGATCTTGCCCTAGGTCCTGTCCTTGCTTTATTATTTATCGGTTCCTATCCATATTCCAGTTCAAGCTCCCGAGGATACTTATTATTCTAGATCCGCTCTATCATCTCAATAAAGAAAAAGAGCTACAAGTACAAGAAAAGGGGGTGCTGCGCTTAAGGCTCGATTCAATAATGCCTTTTTCAGGCCATCGCATATCTGATTGATCGGGAGATCTAATGAAAAGTAAATCCGTTCTGGCTCCTCTACACTTCAAAGGTAAAGATCAGCTCCGGCTATGACCTACGGCAGGCCTTTTAAATGCATCTTGTACGTCTTACTTCATCTGTGATAGGGGACGACCTTGAGCTCCTTGCCTTCTTTCCACTCTTTCAACAATCCACTCTGTAAGTGACTTTAGGTAAGCTTATTTCGAGATCAGGTCTGGTCTTATCGAGGGTCCAATCGAGAAAAGAACTCCAAAGGCAGCGCTCTATACAAGAAAAGGGCTTTCAAAAGGCACTTCTCAACTTGGAAATAACTACCGAAGAAAGGACCTCCAGAGAGGTTAGTTACTTTTGAGTCGGGTTACTAGCCTAGGGATAGGGAGATAAATGAAGGATCTGTAACTTCTCGAATAAAAGGGGAAAGCCTAGCCTTTAGGCACCCAAACTTACTAATAGAAAGAGTAGGGGTCAGCCGTCTAATCCGCCAATCATGGAAGGGAGGCCCAAAAGACGTCGTCAGTTATTATTTAACATTTTTTTTTCAATAGACTTGGCAGCCCTAGACCACGGAAAGCTACTCGACCAATAAAAAGGGAGCCGAGCCGGTTCAGATTCCTAACCACTGGAATAACTGGAGGCGATGGCTTCGCTTTCTGAGCTCGGTTGGCTGCCCTTCCCTCTCGGACATCAAGGCCCGCTGGCTGAACATCCTATTAACTTGTTTTGAATCGATCTTTGGTGATTGGGAAAGAGCCCTAGCCTTCGGTTCCGATCTTTTGACTTTCTAAGGAGCCCCCAAAGAAGAGCTAGCTACAGGGGTCTCGGTTAGCTACTGACTGGTAGACAGAACAGACTGGCCTCCTCGATGACGACAGTTACCCGCGGAACTAATAGGAAGAGCAGCCGTACTTACTGACCGCAGATGAACTTTGCTCGACTGGAAAACCTTCTCTATATTCTTTGTATTGTATTTTGATCCTACTCTGGTGAGAAAATCAGTCCTTGAGTCCGCTAAAAGACTAGGGCTATGGTAACTAAACCGGTGTCGGCTACCGTTGACTGCTTTCATTTTCCCTAAAAGAAGCGCTGGACTGCACTCGATAATGCTTCTTTTATTGAAATACGAAGTACTTGCTCGTGACAACTAGACTTGCACACTCCTTACTTCTGCTAGAAGCTATGCTATAAAAAAAAGAGGGCAGGGAGCTTGTGACTAAGCCGCTAGGGAGACTAAGACTAAGCCGAATCCGGGGAAGGATCCGTAGACAGCACTGTGGATGGAGTACCGGTAACTTAACTCTTTAATGAATGCAGGAACAGAACAATTTGCAGTGGTGAAAGCCCCTACCTATGAAAGAAGCAAGGGGGACTGGTAATCCTACTCTCTGTCTTGCTACCTATGACTGCTTTGTCGACTCTGTTGACGGAGTACCGCTCACTGCACGGCTAAGGGAATTCTGTCTTGAGTTTTTCAATCTGACAGGCGAATTTTACCAAGAGCCTTTTGTGCTTTAGCATTGTACCCTTGGATTAGAGTCTTGGTGTGGATTTCCTGGGCGGAATGCCTAGGTAGGCGAGAGTACGGAACGGCATAACGTTAACTGCCGACCCCGGATCGACCTATAATCAGTCTTTTGTTTGCTGGCTTGACTCCAGAACTAGTAGAGGAAGGCTGAATTTCTTTTATATCAAATATCATGACTGAGTACTGGACTCTAATAAAGGAAATACTCTCAAAAAAGGAGAGTTCTACTATAGTAATAGTAATCCTATTTCTGATTTTTTTGTTTCTTTACTTATTCGTCAGTCTAGCGATCTACTTTATCTTCTTAATGAAGATCTTCAACTACAACAAAAGAATGGGTGTGCCCATGAATCTATCTTATGTTATGGGTGGGTTGCAGGAGTGAAGTTAACTATTGTATTTAAGCCTTCCAGAAGTGTTAATGTTAAAGAAGTAGAGCTTCCATCTGATCGAGAAATCGGGGATGATTAACAGGAGTTATGGCTGCGGCCGAAGCGAAGAAGCGAGGGGCAGCTGACCGAAAGGACAGCGGAACGAACAGCCCACTTGAGCAACTCGAACGAAAGAAAGAACAGAAAGATGAGAGAAGCGCATAACGATATCTTTTTCTTCCTCATTTTTTTTTTGGTTTTCGTATCATGGATCTTGGTTCGTGCTTTATGTCATAGGGTTAGCATTTCTAGATTCTAGTTCTAAAATAAAATGAAGGTAGGGTACAACAACCTTAACCGCACAAGCCGGGACTGGGCCTATCTCCATCTCCTCTTGAGATGGTGGAATGACTCATCCAACGCCAAAGAACGTTATGTTATGAAAAAAGGGTCAGAAAGGAGACTTTAGCAGATATGAGCTATTCCCCGAAAATGCTCTAAGTTGGGGTCAATAAGCCAGAAGTTGGGACCGGGTGGCGATTAGTCGGTTTCTAGTTCCAACGCTACGGAGCTCCTCCTTAATCGCTTTAAGTAGTTTCCTGTGATGTAGTTAAATAACTAGATTGAATAGTCGAGTTGAAATCGTTCAGTTGACAAAAAGTTGACTATGACAACAGTCGCGAGAGATAGGCTTTTAGGGCACTTCCTTAGAAAGAAGATCCCGGGAGAGAAGCATCGGTCCTACATACCCGAGAGAGAGAGGAATTTGACTCGCTCCCGTACAGGAACGGGATATTAGGGTAAACACAGGTGACTAGAACGACTTTCGCTTAACAGCAGCTAAATGAGAGGTCGGCGGCGAGTGCATGAGCTTCTAGACTAAAACTACTTTTTTTGGCATGGACCAGATCGTTGCTTGGTGGATTAGATAGGATAGAGCTTGAGCGAAGTCGACGATAGATAGGGGTCAGGCCAAAGCAGGTAAGAAAGACAGAAAACGAAAAAGTAGAACGAAAGAAAAGCAGGCGGATTCATAGGCGCTTTCAATTAGTTAGACTTTTACAAGAAAAGGTAGAAGTGAGCTTCCTCGTCAGTGATAAAAAGGATCTTAGCCAACGGTGACCGGCTTTCGTAAAAGCAACTTTGGGCGCTGGTTTCTCGATCCGAGATCTCACTTGAAGAAAGACAACCACTTCTCTTATATATTAGAATATGATAAATGAACGGCGGCAACTCTCGAGATAGCGAAACTAACTGCAAAAGGGGGCTACTTCCTAGAAAGATTCAATCCAGCCACAGGTTCCCCTACGGCTACCTTGTGACGTAAGAATCGGGTCAAATTCTAGTCAGGGACGCGGTAGTTGATTTAGCCCTACTCTCGGGTTTCGTGGTTCCATTGTGCTTCCCGAGGCCCGGAAGCTCAAGCATCTCGACATAGTAAAAAGGCTTTCCAATTCTTTTTGTTATCGAATGGTTAGTTCGTTGGTGATTCGGTCACCTGCTTGTTCCATCACAAGCCCGCTATCTTTTCTTCGCCCGCTACCGCACGGACCGGTTCCCCTCGAAAAGGGGCGCTTATATGCCGTAGGGATTTTTCCCTTAGAAAGCGGCAATCGACTTGATTTCCCACAGGCCATAAAGATAGAGAAAAGGCAATGTGTCAGGGGCCAAGCGTACCTCCCGTTCAGGAACCGTTCTTGTCTCAATGTTCATTGATTAGATCGGATCGGTCCCTTATCTCTCAATGGAATGTATATCCCCAATTAAAGGGATCGCCTCTAAGGCTTATACTATACACCTTTGTTCGCTCTAGCCGGTTACGGGGGAAGAAAGCGTGTTATCGACACGGAGGTTGTCCAGTCAACCAATGAAGGGAGGAAGGGCCTCGGGTTGGTTGGATAGTGTCAGCCATACTTCATTCGTTTTCGACCAGAGCGTTAACACAAAAAAAAATAAGAATCAAGAAGGCCCGAGGCGTTTAGCCTCGGGGCTTAGGCAGAGGTTCTTCTATAACCAGACCAAGAGGGTTTCCGGACTTACTGAAGACTAACTGAATAATAAGACCCCAACACCAACAACAACTTAAACTTACAGTTTTCGTGTTAAAGCTGGATACCCAAAGAGCAACAGATAAAACCAAAGCTTAAACTAAAGCAGCAACATCTCCTACCCTTGCTTCCGTCTTATCGTATACTGGATGTATAGAATCTTTCCTTCTGACTTTCACACTTATAAGATCTACTAAGACCCGCCCCTTTTGCCTAGTTAGATGTCCTACCCACAACCCGAGATCTATTACTACTAAAATAAAAGGTCGGAATTTAGAGAACTCATAGAAATGGATCCGCTTTGGATGCCTCCTTTATTTACGTCATTTTGTGGTACCCATTTCTTTCTTGTTCTGTTCGTGTAGAAAAGCGAGTCCCTTTTTCTGCATTCTGGTTTTATACGTTTTTATGGAAGGCAGTTTGTTCAATATGTTTGCTAGTTGCCTTCCATGGTGAGGCTCCTTTTTTTCTTTTTACTTTGACAAACTCGTTTACCCTTGCGCGAATAAGATTAATGGAGACTCGCTTTTGATTAACTAGCTTGGAAAGCATCCGACCATGGGACGCCCGTCCAGATGAACTCTTATCGGAGCTTGCCCCAGCGCCAACCAACTGTGAATCAGCCGCTATTCTCTCTGGTTTTAGAAAGCGAGTGAAGTGCTTTGCTGCTTACTTTACTGGAAAGGAAGACTAGCGAAGGAGTTATGGGCTTTCTTGGCGTGAGATTCTGGTCTTATTCATTCCTCTCTTCCCGGTGCGGTCTAGCTTTATTCTAAGAGGAACGAAGTCTGATTCAACCCAGCAATCTTACTAAGAAGCCTCCAAGCCTGATAAGAATTCTCTTTCCTCGGGCTTCTTACACGTCATTTCTCATGAGTTTTTCGAGTTTGGCCTTTCCTCTGCCCAGAAAGTCGCATAATTGTCCAAGGATTGGCGGGAATGGTGGAAATGGAGGGATATCGAACGTCGAATTGCCCGAAGAGAAGCTTTATGGGAGAAAGGAGGAAAAGGTCAGGCTAGTAGCTAAAGGCTTTACTCAAACATATGTGATAGATTACGAGGAAGCCTCTGCCCCAGTAGCCAAGATGAAGTCTGTTCGTCTCCAGCTCTTCTCTATTGCTGCGAATCGAGATTGGCCTCTGTTCCAATTAGATGTGAAAAATTCCTTCCTGAACGGGGACCCACAGGAATAAGTTTACATGAATCCTCCACCCGGGGGAGGAGAACAAGGTTTGCAGACTTTGAAAGCTATCTAGGGGCGTGAGCAGTCTCCCAGGGCCCGGTCGAAAACCACGGCCCGAGTAGAACGAAAAGAAAAGATCGGAGTCGTTCACAGGAAAAGCGAAGACCGAAAATGCCTACTCCCCTGGTAGGGCTATTCAAAGCAATCCATCCCAGGCAAGGATAAAGACAGCTGAACAAGACCATGCGGATAAGAGAAGAGTTGTGTGATTAGATTTTCACTTGATCTGGAAGATCACCTAATAGACTGGCCTTACTTACTCTCCCCAGGAAGAGAAGGGAATCCAGGGGAAGTCGAAAGAGAACTTACAGGCTTTCCTCAAAGCTCACAGCTAGTCCTCCTTATTTAATATAATTCCCAAGCAGGCGGAGGTAAGGAATGACAAGGTCAACCTAAGCTTAGTCGAATTCTTCCCCTAGGTGAACTATCTTTCGCTTTCGAGAAGACAGTGAAAGCAGAAGACTAAGTCACGACGTGGAAGCTTTCAATTCAAAGAGAAGATTCACTAGCAAAGGGGCGAAGCGAAAAGTCTTCTCTACTTCTTTTTTTTTTCTTTCTTGTTATACCGTCCGTTCGTGCCAAGGGGCGATAGCGGTCCAATAGCTGCGCTTACATTCAATGGCATCGCTTATTCCTCTAAGCATGCTACCAGTCCTAGCTACGGATACTGACTATAGAGAACGTCGAATCAGAATCTCTTTCACTCCCGGCTGAGTCAACAAGACTTATGACAACAGACGGAAGAGCCCATCTTTTCTCTAGCCTTTCGGCTTCCCCTCCTATTTTCATTTCATTACCTACCTCGATGTGTTCTTTTCTTCACTATTTAGGTAGACTTTTCAGAGAGTTCTTTTTCTAGGAGTTTGCAGATTGATTCCCTGAGTCTTCTTCATCGAAGACTCTTTCCAAACAAGGAAAAGTCTCATTGAATGAGAAATCCCTATTCCTAGGGGAAGTTCTGCTCGTTTCACTTCCGTGGTTGAGTGATAAAGAATCAGATTGGCTGCTTCCAGACATTCTAATGAAGTTCTATCATTCCCAAGGGTAGACCCTGGTTTTTGTTTAATCTACGCCCAATTCTTGGCGTGAGAGTAACTGCCCCTTTTTCCCAATCAGCCGGGAAGAATCTCATAGTCAAGGAGAAGAGGGAAGAACGAGGGCAAGCATAATAAGAAGCAGTCATTGAAGAAAAAAAGACAAAAAGGAGCTGATCCGATGGATGAAGCTAACGATCAACGGAAACTACCGGCTATGAAGCTAGATGGCATATAATTATAATAAGGTTATGCCAATCCAATATAGATGGCAGGTGAAAGAATACCTGTTGCCCTGGATGTTTGGTGGCCGATGCACAATCTTTCTTGAAGCCGTCGCGCTGATAAGAAGAAGAGTTCTGAGGGGCTTTAATGGCTTATTAGATTAGCCAAGAAACTTCTTTGGATGTCTTGAAGAAAGAGTACCAAGCAAGAAAGGCTAATGGTGTCCGAGGCTTCTTACCTCTCCCCCTAACCCTAGGGTTAGGGTAGGGCGGGGGGTAACTTGCCTTTCCTACCCCACTTAGACAAGGACACTTATCGAATGCGAAAAGGTATTCTTGAAAGGAAGGAAGCGTAAAGCAGAGCCCCTCGACTTGGCTCGTAACCATTAGAGTCGTTTGCGCTTTCTGGGGAAGACTTTTCGATCTTTCTAAAATCTAGGTAAGTCGAAGGGTATTCCACAAGGGTATTCTCTGGACAAGAGGAACCGAATAAAGAGTGACGGTTTGGGCTAGGTCCTTGCGATCCTGCCACCTCTTGGCAAAGTAGGCTGATGGGCGACGCCCCCTCTTTTCGCAATGGTGTGGGGCGTCAGAGGCTGTTGCCCCGTGACCAACTCGAAGGGGCTGAAGTTCGAGGCAGAGCTTTTTGGTTGTTAAGTTATAGCAGCACTGAGCAACATCCAACAACTCCAGTCCTTCTGGTTTGCACTAAAGTGCCTTAAGTAGCCCTCGAGGAGTCAGTTTATTCTCTCCGGCTGAGCTTTCAAAGATATACCGACCATAGGTATCTTACCATCAGATACCGACAGTCGTCTTCTAACAAAACCGACCCCTTAATATCATCAATTTCACATAACATAAAAAAGCTCTTTTCATCATCAGAAACAACTGGATTTCCGACCTCTTGCATTGCATTACCATAACGAAAAGAAAAATGAATTATGAAAATAGAGATTGCTCTTGTGATTCGAAATGAACCTTTCTCGATGGAGGAAAGGAATAGCGATGGATTCCTATGGAGCATCCAGGAACAAGAAGATTCAATCGGACGACGAATTCTTACGTGGAAAAAGGAAATCAAAGATCCGCTTCCACGATTTCATCTATATCGAATCTTAATATCAGAATAGCTTATATAGTCGTCATGATTCAATTCATGAATTAGCCCACTAGAGTTCACTGCATTTTTTTTTATTTTAATATTTAATATAATAATATATAATATCATTCGTGTCTCTGTTACAACACGGCGAAACTCAATAATGATGAGAAAAAAGAAAGAATTTGGCTTTCTGGGGATTGTAGTTCAATCGGTCAGAGCACCGCCCTGTCAAGGCGGAAGCTGCGGGTTCGAGCCCCGTCAGTCCCGACCTAGGATCCAATGAATCGATCAATTCATTTCTCCATTTTCTGTGAAATCAAAGAGAGTCCAGTTGCCTCCGATGAAGTGCCTAGGAGAAGGTCTCGGACTCTCCAAGCAAGATAGGAACCGTCGAAGCCCCTTCATGGTACTAGTGGCATGCTTTACGGGCAATCTAAGGCAGCCTCTAATCTTTCTAATTTTTTTTTCCTCAAACCAAAAAGAAAGGCAACTATCAGATCTACAGACCGTGGAGCTGCAGTCAAGCTGCTCTTTGTTGCGACTTCTTCCTTTGCTCTATCTATAGACCCAGCCAGGATCAATGAATGACAGGACTATGGAACCATTCTACCTACTAGCTAATCCCAATCCGATGGCTTCACGAAGGGCGATATGCTAATACTGGGGTGGAAGATCTCGACGGAACGTGATCCAACCACAAAAAAGAGTATCCGATTTTTATTAAATATTAAAATCCTGAGTCGATGGATGGGAAGCATGGGCCAAGACAAGGGGAAGCTCCGTACCCACCAAAGCAAACGAAAACGCTTGCTCACAACCTTTTATGCCTTGGGGTGGTGCCCATTCTCTCTCTTAAGCCACGTCAGAGCTTGATCCGCTACCGATCAGGAAGTGCGTTCGGCACTCGTAATACTAGCGAGAAGCTTCCCTTGGGATTGTTTTCCCAGGCATCCTGCCCATAGATAGCGCGGACCAATCCTTCTTTCCACGCTCCCTTCTGGTTGGTTATTCTTTAGTAATGCATTTGTGCCTGACCCTTGCAATTCACTTTCAAAGGTATACTTCACCGCTGCTCCTGTTACCACCTAAATGACTACTCAAAACAACACACTTTCTTGGTCACGCTGATGGAGACTATTCGACGAATCCTAGCTTCCGGATCTTACGGAGAAAGAAAGGGCCAGGACAGAACAACAAGTGCGGAATCCCATCCTGCTGCAGGGATTGGAAATTGCGGAATATCAGGATGTCAGGCTCTTGCAAAGAAGGCAATTCATTCGTAGTAGGATATTGAAACCTCAAACCCTCTCTGTCAACAACATCGAAAAGATCTTGACGAAGGAGCTCGAGCTCTCTTCCATATTCAATTCTCGGAAGAAGATTCTCAGAAGCTGATTCTACGCATCAGACTAACTGGAGTTCATGCTTTCCTGCGTGAGACAAAGGAAGCAAATCATCTTACTCGGCGGGAAGGGAAATGTTGGACTTGTCCTCCCTCTCAAAAGAAGGTTAATTTCAGCTATAGAAAAAGAAAAATCACATTCTTCAATCGGCGAAGCCTCACATCCTGTTCCTGTTTCCTTAGACCAGGGAAGATTCGTTTCTTAATGAGAAAGAGGAATTGGGTGGAAAAGCTATTGATCCAGTTGAGACAGCTCATATATCGTACTTAACAACTCATTTGAATGCAGCTCATAATGCTAATTATAGCAACCGATCGATATCGTCTGATAAAAGATTGGCCCATCTGGACCTGGAGCTTTCTAAATTCCTTTCCTAAAGCTTTTGAAGAGAAGAAAAAGCGAATCTGAGCCATGCGATGCGAGGGAGGGCAGTGAGCGCTATTTGATAAATGAGGTAATATATGTCAGACTTGTCTGCAGGCCTCATCTTCGACAAGAGAAGGAGTGCCTCTTTCTCATGTTCATTGACGGAAGTCTTTGGCTAACAATTCCTACTTCTCCCAACCCAAAAAGGACTACCAAGGATAAAGCCAGCTATTCGAACGCTTAACACATGCAATTCTAGTTATATCCATTCAGGAGTCCAGTCCAAGCGTAAGCTAGATTCGTTTATTGACCTGAAAGCAAAGTCAGGCCACCGGAGGAGATCAGGGACTGACTTGACTTGATTCAAAGAGTTGGGCGAAAGCAGCATCACCGGATTCTAACAAAGGAGCTGGATTCATGTCAATTGAGTCAAAAGTCGAAAGAAAGAAGTCTTCCCTGTCCTACTAAGGCAACCAGGTGTGACGGGCCAGTGTCCCAACTTTCATAAGGGAGAGGAAGTCAAGCAACGAGACCTCAGTCTATTCAAAGACAGAAGCTTAAGCCACTGGTCCATCCACTCCCTTGGGTCTAGCATTCCATCCTGAATAAATAGGAAGACAGACTGGCTTAAATACAGGGGCAAGATCGTTCACTCGTTGCGTAACGAGACTACTTAAAGTGAAGTCGGAACTCGGGTTGGAAGGCTGGCTGAGCGAATATTCAAGTTGACAGTGTAATGGTGAGTATCCAATCTCTCCAATAAGAAGGATATACGCGCTTCTTCCTCATACAAGAATGAACCTATCCTTGCCCAGCTCATCTCACGGGAGGACACTATTGAGCCTAGCACTTCAACATACTCTAAAAGAGGCATTTCATATCTATCTCTCGTGCTAACAGGAGCCAACTACGGTATCTCATCATACAATTGACATTGCCTTCACATCTAGTTTACGTAAATAAGTATCGACGAAAAGGTGCATTGATGCCACGGTCCTACTGAAGTTCTCTACAGGCTAGCGTACTACAGAGAAAGGAGGAAATAATGGAATCTCTCCAGAAATCAAAACTGAGCTTTCGAAGTGGAGAAACTGCTCAGCGTGCGTTAGAATGACTTTGTCTCAGTGGAAGAGGGCAGAGCGTTTACACGAATGAAAGACAGGATAGGCCCAAGCAAAGAGCAGGCTTCACGAATGGGGGGGGCGGAAGCAAAGGCTAAGGGCGAAGGTACCAACGCAGACACTAAAGAAGATAAGGCAATTTAGTCATTTCTTCTCCGAAACCACTTTGGGTATTTCATTCATGCGGGTAGAAGAGATTGAAATGATCTCAAAAGTCGCTCTCACCTCGACCCTTCTTCTAAATGCTGTTTTCCAACAATGTAAAGTACACCTAAGGGATATAACTCAAATGGCGAAGAGGGAGTTTTTTGAGTATTCCGGTCACCCTCCGCCAACCGGATTTTGGGTGCCACATGGATTCTGAACATTGTTGCAGATGCTCCAACAGATCTTTGGCATCAACCTCTTTTCTGTGAATCCCCCCTTTTCTTTATCCTTCTTTATGTTCTTGCAACCAAAAGATAGTGATGTTGTTAGAATGAAGCTATGTTGTTATCGAGCATTATGTTGTTTATGAGGCTTATCTGTTAACAGGCTAGCCTGCCCCACTTTAAGGTGAGCTTTTGGAGGATAGTTTTCATTTCTTTCACCGCCTTCCCCGGAATCAAGGTCTCACGATGAGCCAGAGCATGAAGCTCATTCCCAATCCCCAGTGTCTCAAAGGCGGCTGGAGCGGCTCACTTACCACCATCAACTGTAAACTGATTCTGAGACTTCGGAATGGCAAAGATCAGAAAGGGGGCTTTTAGGCGTTAGGCATGAGAAAGGAAAAAGAAAGGGCATCGTTCTCGGCTGGCCGAACATTGGAGTCGGCGCTCTCCTCAACCGGATCAATTAAAACTTTTAAACTTCCAAAGCATTAACTCAAACGAGGAAAGTCCCCTCAACTTGATCACACAAGGCCAATCGAAAGGGCTTTCTTCGCTCGAAAGACGAAACTCAGCTAGCGCTTTCTTTCTATACGAGAAGAATCGTTCTCTATCTGATATTTGTTCTCGCTCGCGAAAGGCCTCGCTAGGACCGGGAACAGATCGAGACGGGAATGGTGAACCCATTAGGAATCGCTCATGACTGGATCGTGTACAACAACCTTAACCGCACACGCTTTTCTTTTTTTTGGCCTCCCACTTGACTTTAGTCCACCCGGCATAACCGCATTTCAACGAACTACATCGGAGTTGTTGTGAGTGAGAAACCACGAGATATCAGAAGATAAATGAAAGAATGGTGACGCATTAATAGATAGCATCGCGTCATTAACCGGTTTGATCGCAGGACGAGTTCTCCAGTGTGCATTTTATTATAGTACAAACCTATCGGACCGACACAGGTGAACGCGTACTCAGCGTCTATCTGGAGTGAATTGTTCTAACTTGATTACAGTAAATACGAGATTCTTGGTGGACCGGAAGATAGCAATCCGTCTCTCTTGCGTGCCGTATCTCTTTTCCAAAATCTATCTTTAGGGGGGATAAGACGTAGGTTAAGCCGGCAACTCCTCATAGTCGAAGTTCCCATCCCCTTTAGGTTTACGAGAGATTCGGGTACGGAAGAAGAAGAAAAAAAGGGAGTGGAGTCCCTTATCACCTGACAATACGGATCGAAAAGTCGGCCCCAAAAAAAAGAATCTAGAACTACCTTTACACTATAATCATTAAGTCAAGCCGGCATAACCGCCCTATACTAATAGGATAATTCAATTCGGATCAGCTCGGGCTCCACCGGAGAGGCGAAGAAGAAGGCAATAAGCGCTCAGATTGGACCAACCTTAAAGGTTCGCGTCATTATCCTCTTGGTCCCGACTAGAATCAGGCTTCTCTTGAAAAAAGGTAAGGAGTTATTCGATCTAATAAAATAAGGTTTTAACCCTAGCGCCTAAGTAACCCCCGTATGGTAGGAAGAAGAGAAAGGCGGAGGAAAAAAAAAAGCGATAAGCGAACCGGATTCTCGGGCGGTAGAAACCACCAATAATGTATATAGAAAAATGGGTACTACCTATATTAAAAAATAGATACCTGAAAATCATTCTGTAATAACTATGTGACCATGAAGGGAGTAGTTGATTCGTTCCAATTCATTGGTTGGTTTAATCCGGTATAAATATCATAATATGACGGGATCGTCGTCTTGACAAAGATGAATAGAAAAAATTCTTGGTAACAAGAAGCATTTTTTTTTCCCGAACCGAAGTCTTTGACGAAAAGTTTTCTATTTCTAATGGATTGGTCTTTACTGCAAGAATATGAATGACTCGCTATTCACTCGCGAGGGTCATAATAAAATAATAAGATTATGTAGGAGAGATGGCCGAGTGGTTTAAGGCGTAGCATTGGAACTGCTATGTAGGCTTTTGTTTACCGAGGGTTCGAATCCCTCTCTTTCCGCCAGTGGAAGTTGCAGGCCTTTTTCTTTTTTTAAGATGGTAAGGAGGAGGGAAACTTCATAACATACCGAGATTGATTCATTTCACCGGATTCCTAGGAAGTGACAATCTCAGTTGAACAAGTAGATCAAGGGAAGGTCAAAGTCAACCGCGGAATGACTCGCTGATACTTAGAGAGTTGCTCGCTCTCGTTCAAAGAGCAAAGAGAAGACAAGAAAGCTAATCCGCTCCGTCCGCTCTTTCTGAAAGTTCCCTCCGGGGGTCTGACCCTCCGCTACCTAATATTCCCGGCTAACCGAATTCATGTTTTAGTTTGGTAGGCCCCTCCGATTCAACTCGGCCCCTATCCCCACTATGATCCCTTTCTTCTCCTCGGTTCTCGAAACCTTTCTTTTCAACTAGCTTTTCGTTCTGCTTTGAAATTGCCTTTTTTTTTGTTGTCGGGTTTGTGCTCCATAAATTGGAACGTTTTCCCGGTATTTTTGATAGAAATTAGCAGAAAAGAAAAGGGCGGGGACGAAAGAAATAACCATAGCAGATGCATCGGATAGACGTCAGGAACTTTGTTTTACTGTCAGATTTGCATTCCCCACATCTCATTGGAACGAGGCTACTCTTTTCCATTTGAGATCAAAATCGGGGTAGAACAGAAAGGGCTATGGACCATACAAGACTAGCAAAAAGAGAATCAAAGAGCCCTACCGGAAGGAGCATTTCCGAACTCAATTACAGAAGGGGGAGAAAAAACGTCACTTCTACAATTCAAAACCATATCTCTTCTCCGGAGTCAGGGAAGAGTACCAAAACAGGTGTTTTCCACTCATATCATAAAAGACTCCTATTCAGCTACTTCAACCATTTCCAACAAACTCTCAACTTATTTCTTTTCTCTTCTTCTTTCAAGGTCTCGTCCCGCTGGAGCTGCTATTTAAATTACATCATATCGGTGTCAAGTCAAAGAAAAGAATCTTCCTTGGGCGCATTCTTCGATGCTCTCGAAAATCAAGAAAGGGAAGCCCCAAGAAAGAAGGTCACCCAAAACTCCTACTTTCAGTGTGGCCTTCGAAAAAGTTGATTGAAGTAGGGCGGTGTGCCAGCAGAAAGAGGGCTTGAAGCTCTCCTGTTGTCCCCTATGGTGAAAGGTAGTCCGAGTGGCCTACATATACATATAAAAGTAAGTAGGGCACCATGTCTGACTGGTCGTTGAACTATCAAAGAAAAGGTGGAATAAAGAAGGATTTGCCACAGTGTGCTTATTGCATATCGCGGCATTCTCCCTTGAGGCCTAGATCCTTTGTAGAGATTCTCGCCTAATATCTGGAAGGAATTGGAACTCACTCGAGAACGGCTCTATCAGACAACCTTCTAGGACCTTCCCAAAAAAGAGACTTTCGATGTCCCTCTTAAGAATCCATTTAATTTAAGCGATCTAAGTGAAAAAATATCACCCCTGCTTTCTCTACGCTTGACTTGAATTAGGAAATGAAAATCAATTCAGATGCGAGCAAGAACTATGGATCAACCTAGTTTTAAGAAGACTATGCTACCAACGAATGTGGCCCTACCCAGAAAGAGTAGAAAAAGGCTTCCCCGTGAGGAGGCGGACACTTATTCTTATCTAATCATGCGAGTTCTAGCAGTCCTAGGGAATTTCTTTGCTGTCTCGGACTTGGAATCTTCCTATTAGACGATCCTTCTTTTCGGACGCACTACCACGAGCGCTACCTTTTTAGCACTTCGCTTTCATGCACTACAGCTCTTGATGAGCCTGCGTGGTCTTAGTCAGGTAAAGTAAAGGCCGAGAAAGAATGTAAACGGAGAATCGCCTGATGCTGAATCCATATAGAATAAATGAGCACACTGGCCTCGAGAGAATAGCCTTGCTGCACTCTACGAAGATATGAGTCCAACGATCCACTAAGAACCATCGTCCCTTTCAAAAACCCTCCACACGTCCGCGATGCATATAAGACATTACTTCACTTATCACTTTGATAGATGAAGAAGCTTTCTCCGCCAAGGAAAAAGAAGTTCGATTCAAAAGCAGACTTTAGGCTAGCATGTACTGTCTCGTGCTTAGTCTGGCAACTCTATATCCTTTTCCTTAATGAAATTCTCGCTCAGGAGGTACATGAGGGCTTATTTGGATTGGAAGTGACTAATCAAAAGCATAGCATCTGTAACTAGTTAGAAAGAAGTCTATTAGAAAGTAGAATACCATCGGTGCAGTGAGAACCATCTTCTTCTTTTTCTTATAAAGAAAGAGGCCGGAGGAAAGCCAAAAGTGCCCTATACCAAAACGATCGAAAGAGAAAATATTAGGTGTAGGAAGGCTACCTGATCAGTGAAACGAAGGACCCAAGGAAGGTGGTCCTGAATCCTGAAAGCAGAGTTAGGAAGAAAAAAGTAAAATGATAAGATGCCAGTTTAAAAGGTCCGTTATTTCGTGCCCCATTTTTGGATCAGTGAAGAATGTATTAGAAATTCGGTGTCCAAGTGAAGTGAAACGACGCCATCAGAAGCACAACAATGATCTCTCGAGTCGGGATGATGGCTATTCATTGAGATAATCTGATGCAGACTGGCAGACTTAATGGAGCTAGCGGTAGTTAGTAAGATTTGGTATCTTTATTGGCTTTAGTAGGCGCAGGAATTACATGATCTACAGATACAGAGTTTCCTTCATCTGATGGCATTTCAACAATTGGCATTGCCTCATATTCAAGGAGTATGCGCGGGAGTAGACATATAGAAATCGACATTGAAAGTCAACGGGTACTCGTCAGGTAGTATTCCCAAACCTCGCATTGTAAGCTCAGATTGGGTTCAGGAAGCTAGGCAGGAGCCCGGTGCCATCTCCAAACTTCTCTCCATCCTCAGAAGGAAAGTCGAATCCCAGGAGCGACGGGTACATCTGAAATAGGTTATGATGAGAGAGGGGGTGAGCGATGGATAGCTTTCATTGAAGATACCGGTTCTTTATTCCTAGATGGCGAGAATCAGCCCTTTTCAGCGCTTTGGGTATAGCATATATGTTGGTGAGAGAATGGATTTTAGAATCAGAATTCTCTATTTCTAAGTAAAGAAATCCAGCATTCGAACTAAAGAGATGCATGAATACATTTCTTTCTCGATGCGGATCACAGCCTGGTTTCGTAGCCAAGGGGGGCCGAATAGAAGTCTTCCTCCTCACGCTTTCTACTAGTCGGATAGGTAGCTTCTGCCTATAGGATAGGCCCGTCTTTGCGTTTAGGCTGGATACATTCCTTTCAAAGCAAAATCATTAATTTAAATTATAGAAAGCCCTTGGTATGACCTTATCTTCTCCTGGTGCAACCTCTCTCTTTTCTTCGGCATAGCGATCCCTATTCTCCATTGAGTGTTTCGTACTTCCCATTTGAACCCGCACTTGCGACTTCTTCAAAGTGATTGTATTCGGCGGCATAATTGTATTGATAACGACTTTCTCACTTAAAAGATTGGATTTTAGCCCAGAAGCTGCACGAGGAGATAACGGATTTTTGGATCCACGATTTTGCTTTCATTTAAGGATTTCTTGTCATCAAAAAGGCATGATTCTCTTTCTTGGTAATAGGTGGAAGTCAGCCGGGGAAGAAGGGCATTCGATAGCAGCTACTTTTGTGCTTCACATCTTTCCCGTTCGTATCTTAAGAATTTCATTGCCTTCCCCATTCTTTCACTAGTCTCAGTCCGAGTACAGAAAGGGTATCCATTTTATTTTAAGAGAGTATACAAGGGTAGACCTCTTTGGTAACGGTATCAAGTGATATATGATTTGATTGGATTTTCTTTTCGTGGAGAGATCTTTTCCTCACTTCATGCTTGAAGGGAAGGGTTAGGACCTGACCTGCTCTTTTAGAATCGCTTCTCCGTTCCAGGGCTCGCCTTCGCTTTGATTATTATGCTACCTAACTATAGCGGTGGAGCCAATACGGGATCCTTTCCATAGTCAGGTTCCCTAGGCGCTGCTTTCCTTGTTTTTACCTTCCTGGTTGTTTTTAGTTGGAATGTAAGTCCCTGGGATTTCTTCAGTCTTCCCTGCGGTTCACGTGGAAGTCTCAGTAGTTGCATTACCGTCGCTTCACGATCTAGTGGGAGAGCCCTTTCTTTACAGTTGGAATTTCCTTTTAGCCAATTGCAGCTCTAATCTAAGGCAAGCAAGAGGAGAGGTTCTAGGCCTCTAGCCAAGAGTACCTTTTAAGCGCAAGCAGCGGGCTATATATAAAAGCAAGTGGAGTTGCAGTGATAAGCTAACCTCATGGACCAGTTTGCAGCGATCTACTTTCAGTGCTTCTTGGAGGGAGTCATTTCCTTTTGAGTGCTAGTGAGTTTCTTCTTCTGGGTGAGTGGAAGTTGTAGTTTTTTTACCTTCTAGACGGTTTTCTGCGGTTCCCCTTTTCCGTCAGTTGGGGTTGGATTCCTTTTGAAGGTAGGAGTTCGTTACAGGCTCAGGTATTTTTTACAGCATATAAAGTTTTAAGGTAAGCGCTGTGCTAAGTTTATAAGTCCGTCTATGTCGATTCAATTGCAGTTATTCGCCTTTCTTGCGAGCCAGAAGTTGTAATTGCTTTCCTTTCATTCAACCTCTCCCTGTCATGAGCTATCCTAAGCCTTTCTTTCGTCCTGCCATTCTTTCTGCTAGCTATCTAGTGGGAGAAAGAAGCCCATACTGTTGGAGTGCTAGGCTGACGCCCTTTCCTTTCCCTAAATTTTCTTTGCCTGCTTCTCCCGTTTTCGTTCTTTTGCGCAGGGGTATGACGGGTTAGCCTCAGAAGGGCAACTTTTTGGATAAGGCGGCGGCCTTCTAACCCTCGGCCTATCTGGTCCCGTGCGGATCCCTTTAGTTTCTATGGTCTTACCTTCGCGCTCACTTGGCAGACTGTCTCCGTCAGAGATGGTTTCAGACTCGACCTGGAAGAGGGAGCATGAATTCAATCCATCCTGGGGTTATTCAAACTATTTCCTTTCTCACGAATTGGATTTGAACCCATATCAAGCTTCGGGAATCCAATGGAATCAGAATCCGCAGCTAGGGCCAACCTTATTGTATTCGCTTGGACGTACTGACTAGATCTGTCTGCTTTCCTTGTTCGGGAATCCGGGTTGGAACTTACCTTTCATCTAGCTTATCACATGTTAGGTCAATCCCTTCCACTGAGCACCAAACTCATTCCATCAAACGGGTGCTTCAACCTTTTTTGAATGAGTCGAGAAATTGCTTATGGAGAGAACGCCGGTTCCACTAGATCGGAAGTTGGTTTAGCTATAGATTGAAGCACCGTTCTATTGCCTCCTATTGGATCCTCGAGTGAATGAAGGAGTCTGAATCCGCCTGGCAGCGCAAAGCGGTTCCTAAGCGAATGATCAATAGGTATCTTTCTGCTTGCCCCACTTGGCTAGCTGCTTTGGCTAGTGATTCCGAAAGGTAGATCAGGTGTAAGTAAAGCTAATAAGCTCCTCATTTTGAGTAGTTGATTGTACTAGTCGATACGACTAGTGCAGAGAGTAGAAAAAGGAAGATGGCAGAGCTCAAGGAAAGAACTTGTTTGAGACGAAGAACATCAAGTCAATAGACAAATAAGGGCAATCAAAGAGAACGGATCCCATTGAACCTCCGTCTTTCTTGGCCTTGATCCCATGACTGAGACCACCCTTGACTGATCTACTGCCATTGGAAGGTTAGCTTCCTAGATTCCTATGTAATGTACGAAACGCCTGGGATTGCCTTCGACTAGGAATGAATTCATGGGGACAGATTTTCTTTGTTAGAGTAGGAATAAGGGCGAATAAGACCTATATATGAGCATGACCGAGAAAAAACCCAGACGAGAGAGGGTTGGCAAGGGCCAATTGCTCTGACTTCTCTTTTTAAGATATTTCGAGTTAGGTTTAGGCACTCCATCTGATTCGACGATCTGCTCCGTGCGTTCCATAATGCTTTCCCATTTGGTCTCCTCTATACTAGAGGCCTCAGGATTTCCACTAGCCATGACTTGATCTTTGAAAGAAACCGTGCTCTGATACCAAGTCAGGTCTTTTTCCTCAAGTCATCAAGCGTCGTGCCAAAGTCGTGTTGCGTAACGAGTCTATAAGCTGTCGGTCCGCCGCAGCAGAGTCATTTCCCTTTACACTTAGCTACTTGCAAGAGCACACACACAAGGCAACAAAAAATCTAAGCAAGCCGCAGAATTAGAAAGAGAGACCAAGCCCAGCGCTCTCTTCAAAGCGGTATGGTTCTAGCTACTGCTACTAAAGAAGTGCGAAAGTTTCTCCCTTTTCATTCTCCGCTGGGCCAGACAACGAGACTAAGATCAGGAAGAAAATGGGTAGGTAGAGTAACGTTCTTGAGGGCAAGCCTCCTTCGTCATCAAAATTGGAAGAATTCGATAGGAAACCTTTTCTTACCCTTTCTTTGTTACGGATCTTTTTGTTCAGGGTCAATAACTTGAAACTGCTCTTGGCATGCCTACTCGAATGTAGTCAACGTGTCTCGGAAGATACTGTGTAAGGAACTGAGAAGGCGACGGTTGGCATTTTCCCCTCTACTTTCATTTGAGGATCGATTCTCTATTCCCCAAAGGGAGCTCTTTCTGACCCTTACACCATAAATACCAGTTTCCGATCGGACAAGAGAAGCAATTCGAGTCACCTTCTTTGTTAGACCGACAGACCGCGTGAGACCCAGTTGCGAGCAATAGCGTCTTACACTTTCCCAAAGACCAATACACAAGCGATTCGCCATAGTCTAATCGATCACGGAGGACAGCCAATGACCGAGCTCACGGTGGGAGAAAATCTTCTAGTTGATCCTAAACAAAGGATATCTTTTCCCATCATACGTACCGAACGTACCGGAAGAAGAGCTTGTAATACAGGTCTTAAAGAGACAACATCGATTGTTATTGTTTCGCTTTCGTCAGTAGCGAATTTAGCGTATGGCCCGAAGGGCTTTAGCCGATGGTTGGACATTCACATTCAGTAAATTAAGGTAGTAGAGCTCCTCAGGACCTTAGACTTAGTTTTAAAAGTTGGGCATCGCTAGAAGTATCAAAATCTAGCAGCAAGCACAGAGCAGGTATAATTGCCATAATGGCCTTGTGTGGTGGCGATTGAGTTGCTCTCTAGGCTCTTGTCTGAGACATTGTTTTCTTACTCTTTAACTCGCATTTATGCTTTCATTCACACACCTTTTTTCTTTTTCCTGCCCTTTCTCCAACTGCTAGAGCTTGCCTTGCTTCTGTTCCGAGGCAGGAAGTGACGCGCATAGGATCTGCGCGCTCGGTGGTGCGTGCTAGGTGAGCAAACTGAACGAGCCTTGGCTTGTTCGTAGCCAGAAGGTATGTTGGTTGCAGCATGGCTTCCATAACCTTCCTCCTTTCATCATGTGGTTCCACGTTATTAGGGCTTCTATTAGTACCCGTGTGCTTGTCCGGAGCGTGGATTTCTTCCCGGAACTTTTCTTTATGTAAATAGATGATTAGATTATCGTATCAAGTGTGAAACCCTCCCTCCCCTATGGGATATGGGATTCAAAAATGAGACTTATCTAACTCTAACGCCAATAAGAAAGGATGGTGTAAGTGGGTAACAAACCACACCAAACAGGCCGTAGCAAGCAGAAAGGAACTAAACTAGGGGTGGCCAGGTGTGAAGAGAAAGAGAGCGTACAACAGACATAGTAGCCAACTCATAGAAAGAGCAGGGGCGCTAGCTTTGAAACAAGGTAAGAGGAGGAGGCTCCAACTCAATAATCATTGTTTTAGGATTTTTATTTAATTTAAAAGGTACAAACCACCGGATGTCGAAGAATTTTCGTAGTGTACCAGAGTATCCTGTTACAGAGGTCTACCGTCACGGATAGAGAAATTGAAGCTTCTATGAAGAATAAGTCTTTCATATCCTCCAAGTGAGACGATCTAAAGCCTGCGGAAGATGCCTAACTTTCCATAGAAACCTAGGATGGTTAAGGTCCCCATTCCACCTGCTGATCAATGGGTGTCTGCTGTCCAGAAATCCAAGTCTGAAGTCTGAAAAGAAGGCTGCAGAAGCCGTAGGGGCACAGTTGATGATTCAATTCCTGAAAACCCGAAACTCAGACTAAGAGCTGATTCTAGGGATAGGGATTCGAGATCAGTCTTCTTTAGAAGACCGGTTATTCCAGCAAAAGCTGATAGGCAAAAAAGAGATTTCCTCTTTCCTACTCAATGTCTGTCAATGTAGGTATATAATGGGCTTAAAAGGCTTAAAGACGTACAGCAGTACCCAGATGCTAAGGTAAGGAAAAATCTTGCACAAACTATTCGTCATCAAGAGTCAGAGGGGAGGGCGTCTTATCTAGCTGCCTATTCTATTCCGAAACAGGGGATTCAATAGCTGCCCTGCCTCTTCGAGAACATCTGCTCGTGGGTATCTTAATCTCTGCTTGGCCTTAGGAAGTTTCCTTTGAATATGTCACTTCCGGGAAGAAGGGGATAGATTCTCTTGCAGCTTCTTCTAGGCTGCACCTGACACAAAAATTCTAAACCGTCTGTTTTGTTTTCAAGCTCCCTAGCTACTAGAACTAGAGGAAGGGCTCTTTCTGTTGATCACGGGATCTACTCATAGCCTACTTTCCTACCCTTGTTGTGATGAGACCTTATGCCGTGAAGTCAACATAGGATGAATGCCCCTGGGCTTAGGAGCTCGTTGCACTCTTCTTTTCTCTTTTCACGACTAAGCCAGAAAAAGAAAGAGGTGCTCTCCTAGACGTGGACCTTCAGATGGGAATAAACTCTCCCTTCTAGTCTAGAAATCTGGCTATCCCCATCAAGTTATAAGTAGCTTACTCGACGATCTCGATACCAAACGAAGGAAGTTATGGATTAATGGGGCTAGGTTCGCTTTCCGGAATTGTGACCTCTTATTCTTAACAAGATCGTAGAGCGACACAAGACAAAGTGACCCACATCGATGTATAGAGTCTCCACCCTTTCTTGCAAGAAAATTCATTCTACCTGAAGATGCAGAGTACCAAGGGCTAGACGGAAGGAAAGAGTAAGCCCATTTTCCCAAGTGGAGGAAACGTGACTCAAAAGAAAGAATCCCTATCTCCAAAAGAGGAGCAATACAAACCGCAGCTATTGAAAATAAGCGATCTTAGCCCTTGATGGTATGGCACGTTGTTGGAAGTTTTTTCGGAAGAGAAGTGGGCAAGGAACCATCCAGATGAATACTTTTTGAGTTCCCGGCTCCCGGCCTTAAAGAATGAATAACTGGCTCAAAGCGTAGTGGATTTTTTCCTCCTACCATTGCTAATGAATCCACTGGTATTGGACTGCTCTCAAAGGCGACGGGGGGATCCCTTTTTTCTTTTTTCGATCTCCGTAGAAGGGAAATGAGACTCATAAGCCTTTTTGTAAATCCACTCCCAAAAACTAGGAGGGGAGGCCAATTCATTTGGCTATTCTGTCACTTCAGAAAAGGCAGAAGGAATAGCTGCAGAGGAACTCGCTTCATCACTACATTCTATCCCATCTAGTGAATCTCTCCTTCCTTATGATTGGATTGTCGAAGGCAGCCCTTTTCAAGTCCTGGAAAAGGTTATGAAGAAAGGCTTTTGAGACACTACGAAGCAAGTTCAGTCAGCGCATAAAGAGTCCGCTAGTGTAGTTGACTAGTAGTACCATTAGCCTTACCGTTCACTCGAAAGAACCGTCGGGAACAGCCCTAGACCTTACCTTGGTGACCATACCAGCCCCATCTTTCATAGCAATCCAAAAGGCTGAGAGATCTTTCTATGATAAAACACAGGACTCTCCTCTCCCTAGAGATTCTCAAGTGCAGTCTTCCACTCAAGGCAGGAACCACTACTTAGAGTCCTGGACCACTTCATTTAGGAAAGTACCTCTTAGTGGCATCTAGGGGCATCCCTGTCAACCTAGGAAACTCTCTTTCTAACCGAGAACACGCCTCCCTCCTCTCCTTCTGGTCACTCGTTCCTCTTGAGCTGCGAATCCGGGACTTTCAGTTCGAATCCATGGCAAGACAAAGGGGAGGATCCTTTTCTATTTGAATTTGACTGCCTGGCCAGTTCATTGCCTGCTTGGTTTCCTCAAACCACTTACCGGTAAAAAGAACATAGCCAAGCCAATTCGGCTATTTGTTGGCATTCCATTCCGAGTGAGAGTTCCTTTCCATCCGACACAGGAAAGCAAGTTCCTTTTCCATCTTAGTTACGGGAGGTCACGATCCAACACAGCTGCATTTCTCATTCCAGGAATGAAGACAAGGAACCATGGACTGAGAACTTCGTTCCTTGCTTGTAAGCTCGATCAATGACTAGGCATCTTCTAGAATTGATTGATTGGGAAAGCTGGTTCAAAGCAAGGATTTCTGTAGGACGGCCATTCAATTAGTGGTTTCACTTTCAAGTAGTGGATCAACTCTTTCCTAATAATCCGAAAAATCAGAAGCAGAGTAGGAAAGCCCTTTTTCTATGGTATGGAGAAGGAAGCGGAAACCACCATTCGAATAAAGGGCGGCGGATGGCAATAGATAAGTAAGGGTTGGCTAAGCACTAGCTACCTAGCTAGAAGGAAAGGGCAGCCCTTATCTCAATCTCATGCCTTCCTAAATTAAATAAAGGCATAACTAGAGTCATTCCTCTGCTAGTAGGAGCATATCTGAGTACAGAAATGATTGTGTAAGAGAATAGGTTGTTATTGGTCGGTCCTAAAGGTAAGAGTAGGTTGCTCCTCTGTTCCCTACTAATTCTAATTGCGTAAGAGCCTAGTTTTCTCTTCCCTCTGGGTGAGTCGCTTCTTTCTCCAGCAGCTATTGCTAAAGTCGGGTTTGGGTCTTCCCCTGGTGGACGTAGAGGCATCGATCGACAGGGTGCTAATCTAATAAGGGCTGGAATAAAAACCTCATCCTCCATTCCCTCCATGTCTTCAATATCAGTTACCACAAACTGTTCCATAATTCAGTATCCCTCATTGCACTCTGTACTGCTTCCTTCAGCTCACCAACTGTAGCATAGGGTGGAACCACTATAAGCTCACCAGGCTCCCTCGTCAACTCATATTTTAGCTCTCTTGAACTTGGCATCAATCGGCAAATGAATCTCATAAATTGATCATCTTCATCCTTAAAAGGTCACTCCTTCACTGCTTGCTGTCCAAAATTTCCCGAGTCGCCAACTCAACCAATTTTGATTCCGGGTAACCCAATACAATAGTAGTACATTTGTATACAAGTAGACGACATCACTGTAAACATCAGCCCCAGGCACTAGAGCAGGTACTGGAAGTGGCTCAGGAACTATTTCAGGTTCCGGTTCATTGATCAGAACACGATTACCAAGCTCATGAATCGTGTATTCCAAAACCCGAGTGGATGGGTTCACAGCACGACAGACAATGTGACTTCCAACGATTACATTGTTCATTGATTTCAGCACATAGTCGAGCAAACCCGTATCACCAATGTGCAGCCGAGCTGCGTCTCGCACTTCCTGCCGACTCATCCCGCCATGGCTAAACTTGTTTTCTTTCTTTTCTTTCAATGCATTAAGAATGATTTGTGCTGCATATTCGAATCTTCTTGCAGGCCATCCGCTATCCATATTAGCGATTGCAGTAGTGAAATTTCACCGTTCTCCTTATCCTTATAATGAATGGGGATTCAAAGGTGCTGGATCGGTTCCTTAGAGTCAAAAATTTGCTTGCCGAACCATATAGTTTCCTATGAGTTGCGGGATAAAACCTTGCTCTTTCTTATTTTACTACATCACAGAAATTCTAGCCTAAAGAACCTAGCCTCAGACTCGTTCGCTTCCCCCATGAGAATGATGTCATCTGCTTACTGTCCGTGGTTGATTGCTTGAACATTTGGGGCTTTTTCACACTTGTTGATTGGCCTAGGCTTAGACCACAGATACTTGCTGATAGAATCTGTGATAAGAATGTGAACAAGTAGGGGGACAGTGGGCATCCTTACCTGAGTCCACGACTCACCTTTAAGAAATCTGACGGTCTGCCGTTGATGGGGCAATCCAAGGCCCTTTGATACATGCTTTGATCCGGAGAAAAAAATGAAATAAAATATGGCAGCGGAACTTTTTTATTATTTATTTATCTATACTGGCTCTAGTGCTAGTTGTGTTGTTTAATCAATGGAAGTAACATAGTGCGGTAGCTCAGCCATTTGCAGCGAAGGAAGGATTAGTTGCGTAAGAAAAGGTGAGCATTACAGCGGCTTCCCCCCCAAAAAAAGGGGTTTTCCGGTTGATTATGTCATTTCTCTCTCTCTGGTATGATGATTTTCTAGCCATATTTATAGAAGGCGAGTGCGAAACGGTAGGCGGCTAGTCACGCCACATTGGGTACTGCCAAGTACGCTTTTTGAATAAAAAATTCTCTTATTTTCCTGATATTACTGTAAACAAATTGATATTTGTTTTTTACCATGCCCATGGTTGAGGGCTGTGATCCCTAGGTGTCGTAGAAAGAGGAACTACCACTGACTCTGCCGTGGAATCAAAGACTGACTCACCACTTCGAATTGAGGATTTTTTTTAACTGAAAGGTGCTTCCTCAACCAGATAATTAGGATCTACCAATCGATTGGCTTGTCAGGAATGGGGATCAACCCAATATCCATTTACCGGATAGTCTTTCTTAGCAGCTAGTAATCTACGATGCTACACTTGAAGCTTTCAGAGAGTCCTACTGTCGGCTCATCTTCTATCTAAGACCTCCGGATGCCTGAAAGCTGCTGTTTTATCAGGTCTAGTTGCGGTTCGCTCTTTCACTTATTCGGTCAAGCAGCTTCACTCCTCTCCCTCTGGTCGAGCTGCTACGCTCCTTGGCAGTCAGTCTCCACCCCTGACCCCATTCCTTCTAGCTCAGGAACTTCTATTTTGAATCTGAGTTTCTACCTTTCCCCGTTCCCGTGTAAGCTATTCCATGCGATGTCTTTCACAAAGGTACAGGGATTTGATAATCGATAGAGCTGGTGAATCTTTTCTTCCCTCGTAGGAACTTGGTCTCTCTAATACATCAATCAATATGGTCGATAGATCAGGTAGAAGATCAGCTGCTACTCTCGCTGTCTTCGATCGGCTTCAAAGCTTCTTCACTTTTTGCGCTTAGCACTTCCACCGATGCCTGACTTTCGTCTATGTATGGGTTAGATTAGAGAAGCAATCCTCCTTCTATCCTATCAACTAAGCTCTTCTTCGTCTTTCCCCTGAGGAGGTCAAGAATTCGTCGATTCCACATCCCTTGATTCAACTATTGGAAGTGCTGTTATGATCGATTTGGCTTCTCCTCTTCATGAATAGCCTGGGCACTTATATTCTTAATAAGAGTATACAGGTCCGTCTTTGACCGGTTCGGGACTCGTTCTATGACCGTACTCCCCTCCCATGTTTGAGGAGTCTGAGAAAGCTCTTCGTCCGACGCGGATACGAGCTTCTTCGATTGGACTGTTACATAGTAAATGCGGCTCGGAACAGCTATGAGGCACTGAGCCCTTTAAACTTCGCTCTTTGAGCCGTTTTCTGCTCAAGTGGCTTGGTTGCTTTCTGGCTTGATGAAAGATAGGTTGAAGTCTTAGAGTTAGACCTAAAGGCTGCTCCTGCTGATGAAGAAAGAAGGCTTTCTCCTACTGCGCGGACCCGTCCCCGAATCCGAAATGGCTACGGCTACCTAAGCTTGAAGTCGAGTGTTGGGGCAAAGAGCCGAACTACTGATAAAACTTCGGGCAAGCGACTGAGGAATGAAAGATAATGTTCTCCGCCCTGAACAAAAAGATCTGAAAATAGAGTATGTGAAGATGTCTACTCTACTCCCTTCTTTCTATCGACATCCCTATCTGTCATAGAATTTCATTAAGCATATAGCTCGGGCTCTTTCGTTCCGAAACCGTAACCTTAGGAAGTGCGGGTTAACTTGAGCTAATGGCTGGCGCCTCTGAAGCCTCTGAGCTTCTAGCTAAAGACTATTCTCGGTACTCCATCAACTCAATGAATTGCGTAGAAAACGATCAGGTGCTCATCCGCCTCTCGGCTTCCTGATCTTCACTGGTCGGAGGCTAAGAGCTTTCTTTGACTCTGAGTCATATGGGATGGGTCCCTACTCTCACTATGACATAGTGGCCCAACGGTTCCTATGAAAGTCATAGCCGGACCTACTCTCCTCTCGCCGATGGTTTGAGAGTTGCGTTGGCGTGACGCTAATCTACTGATATTCGAGTGCTTGAGTTTCACTCATGTAGAGATAACGAAGGGAAAGGGCATTTGAGGGAGAGCCCAACCCAAGGGAAGGGGCAAAGAAAGGACCTGAGCACATTGACATCGAAGAAAAGGCCAATGAAAATAGGGAAAGTCCTATTCAAGCCGCTTTACCGACGAGGTTAAAGAGCGGTAGCCCCTCCTTCGAGCAAGCAAGCGGCACTAAAAGCAGGATGAAAGCAAGCAAGGAGTGTAAGCCACTTGCCCGATAGGGTAAGGAGCGGAGACCCTTCCTTCATTCATTAAGTTTAGGGAGTCAGGGATAACAGAGGAGCAAGCCCAAACAGAAGCAACAAGAAAAAACAAAGCAAGAAAGAAAACAGCTCTTTGTCTTACTGTGCCCGAGGAAGGGAAGAAAGAAGATGACAGACAAAGCACAACGGAGGAATGAACTTCAAGCATGGAGGGGGAAAGTAACGGCACTCAAAGCTGTCTTCCATCAACCAAGCATGAAACAGAAGCCATGGACTAAGATGACTGGACAGGAGCGATAAGCAGCTATCAGCCACTCGAACCAAGTTAGAGGTTTTTTTCATGAGAGTCTTTCTAACATTCTTCACCTGAACCCGGGAACAGCTTTGACTTAGATACTCTATTGTCAGATAGTTGAATGGCACCGGGAATGGATTAGGGAGCAAAGGAGATTAGGGAAAGTCGAAAGCCCTTTTTCCAACTGAGAGGGGCAGGAGAAGGATAGAAAGGTAGTTTCCTCCAGCAAGAGGGATGACTTCTTCCTTTCCGCAAATAACAAGCGCTTTTCTTCGCCACATCGCGTATAACGGGAATCGAACCCCCCTGCTGCTGGCGGGCGGATGGAGAATGTTCAACTTCGATCTTGTTAGGAGTAGGTTTTGGCTTTCCCCTTTTATGTTATTAGTAAAGCGCTAACGCCCTATCTATAGTAAGGGGCTTTTTCAATAAGGCTCGCGTAGGGGCGCTCACGTTTTTTTGGCTCTCTTCGCTTCACTAGCCTTGATTGGTGGATGGAAGTTCCGAGGATAGTCTGGTGGTATCGTATAGTTGATCACGGCTGCATTTAGGAGTAATAAGTTCCTCACACTTTTCATTTCATAATCATAAAAAAAAAGAAAAGTAGCCTAGGGCGGATCCCAGATATGCCAGTTGATTGATTCGACTCCATTTTAAAGATTGGGTGAGTGTTAAGTGTACCGGTGTAGCCTATGCGAAGCAAGCCTACATAGGGATCGAAAAGAATGCATTGTATTCTAAATGAGATGAAAAAAAGAGAAAAGGAACGAAGGGATGAATCGGCGAAGAATTAGGATGGGCTGCTGGTCGAGCTAGCTCTAATCGAACTGTGACATCACGTAAAGTAAGTGTCAAGCGAATATAAAAACTAAAAAAGAGCGCCGTGCTAGAGTGCAGGCGCTTCAGCAACGGGAAGGACATAGCTTTTGAATCAACGAAGCACTCTGTCAGCAGAGAAGTTTGATTTCATAAGAGAAGAAGGTCCAGTCCAAAGAAGGTTGGATTGGAAAGGAATACGCCCGGTTCCTGAGACAGGAAAGGGGTCTACGTTCTGGCATGAATGTCAGTTCAGTTCATGTTCATCCCAATCCCTCTTAAGGAAGAAGCCTTCTCAAGCGCCCTAAGATGAGGAAGAAGCTACTTTCAGACTGTGTGCCCTTTCCTTTTCTTTGCTAACCACGCTGAGGGCTCGAACCTCAGTTCTTCCTTATTGCCGTGGCCCTTTTACTTTATATAGTCCTATCAAGATCATTTGGCTGACGCCGAAAGCGTAACTATCTTACTAGAAGTGAGGACTGCCCTCCACCTCTTATTCATATTTCATATCAGGTTCCATCTTCTACTTCTCTTTCTCCCTAAACTAAAGGTCGATCCTTGTCCTTGGTACAGTGTTCCACCCGCTCTCTATCCTATGCCCCTTTTCTCGCGAAACTGCACTCTTTTACTTGGACTTGACTTTGAAGCCTGATTCAAAAAAGAGATCTTTGGGTAAGACTGCCGGGTCTTGAGCACCAGTACTATCACCAATATCTAATATCTAGATTCGTCTAAGATTACTCCCGCTTACCAAAAGACTTAACACTGGATCTGATATTCATCGAATAGAATGAGAAAAAGCTCTCTCCGGACCATGAGGCATTTCCCTCTTTAGAATTCTTTATAAGAAATGGGAATGAGAGATGGGATCAAGGTAATAGCTACCTTTCTCGCTCCTGGTATTCGGAGATAGGATAAACAAGACTGACTTGACTTCAAACTCTTTCAGTCAGTCCATCAGATTGACCTCGAGATTCGCCTTTTGCTTTCATTTGGTCAACGGACCGTACCGAAGTTAGTTGAAATACAGAATGCAGGCCTAACCCATTAGAGAGATTTCCCAAAAAGTAGAAGCATTCCAATTCTTTATTTAGATTTAGGAGTTTCTTAGGAGAAGAAAGAAGCTAAGACTCTTTTCTTAGAGGAGACAAAGGGCTAAGAAGTGGAGGGAAGAGCGTACTGAAACCGTAACCGTCATGGGTGAGCCTGCAAAGTCCATCAAAACTCCAGACCCTTCTGCTTTGAGGAAATTCTTACGCATAAGCGCACAGTTTTCTATTTAAAAAATAGAAAATAGAAGCGGATAAAAAAGGCTAAAGTCCCAAGAAAAGGTTGGTTCAATCGATAGCTCAAGCTCAACGAAGGCGGTATCTTACTTAGTAGCCGCAGAAAAGGACAAGGACTCGGCTCTTTCCATATCAGTTCGGATTTTCCTGTTTTATAAAGGCAAAACATAAGCGGCTACTGTCCCTATGGCATTAGAGTAGTCTATGGTACCAATCCCCTATAGAAACAAACGCTCACCTATACCTGGAGTGGCCGCATTTGGTACAGCCAGGGGTTAGAGATAGAGATCAAGCCTTGTCTTGTATTCGTATTTCCAAAAGTTTTCATCCATACGTTTATGTATATACTATTTTAGTAATAGATGGAAGCTGCAGCTGCTATGAGGACCAATCAGAAATCCCATCCCATCGTGTGTCTAGAAAACAGGAAATACCAACTGCCCTTGAAGCCGAACAGAAACACGGTGCTTTCACCTCTGTAACAGAGAATTGAATTTCGGTCTAGTTGCTATACGAAAAGATCTTTTTTTTACCATGCCTGTGCTGTGATACCTTCCACTGAGCCAACCATCCATCAAT